TATTCAGCGAGGTAGAACAACTCGGAAAAACTGCAACAACGGAAGAGGGGGAAGAGTGGATAGTAGATCATCAAATTCGCTCGAGGAAAGCGAAACGTATAGTTCTTTTTACGCGGGGTCCGGAGGAAGCAGAGAATGCCGACCCTAGTATCAAAACTATGACGAAGCCTGATGAAATAGAAGAAGTGGATATGATAGATTATCCCTATGAAGCGGATTTTCGTCGAGACATAATCACAGGTTCTATGCGTGTTCAAAGACGTAAAACCCTTACGGGGAAAATGTTTCCCTTATATCCGTATTCCCCACTTTTTTTCGACAGGGTAGGATTTTCTTGGGATGTTCTTTTCGAACCATTCATATTATCAGTAATTGAGATTTACGACCTAATACAAGACATTTTTAGAAAGGGTATAAAAGGAAGCGTAGCAAAAAGAATAAAGAGGTTGAAAAAAAAAAAAAAAATGTACATGGAGGAAAACAAAAGCTACGAAGAAATTCAAAAAGAAGTCAATGAAATGGAAAAGGGGCGGGACGGGCAGACGGAAATGGAACGAATAGAAAGGACACGAGAAAGAATATCAGACCTCTATGATATCCTTATTTATGCTCATGGAATAAGAGCTTTGATTTTACTAATTCAGTCGAGGCTTAGACAATCTATTGTATTACCTTCGTTGATACTAGCTAAAAATATTGTCCGTTTCTTATTACGCCAAGAGTCCGAGTGGGAGCAGGATATAGGGGAGATGAATAAAGAAGTGTATGTTATATGCACCTATAATGGTATGCCAGTACTAGAACCAGGAAGAAACGGAATTTTTCCCCAAAACTGGGCCACAGAGGGTATACAAATAATGATACAATTTCCTTTCCGTCTGAAACCTTGGCACCGATCTAAGATACGACCTTCTCATAGGGATCAAAATGCAAAGCAGGAAAGTCCTGCTGCTTTTTTAACGATTTGGGGACTGGAAACTGACCGTCCTTTTGGTTCTCCTCTCGTAGGACTTGGTATTTTGTTTAGTTATTATTTTGGACCCCCTTTGAAAAAACTCCAAAAAGCAATTAGAAAATGGAGTTTTCGAGTTCTAAAAAGTTTCAAAGAAAGAACCCAATTTTTGTTTCTAAAGGTCCCAAAAGAACAAAAAAAATGGAGAGAGGATTCGAGTGAAATAAAAAAAGATTCTATAATAAATAATCAGATTATTCATGAATCATCCATTCAAACCCGATCTATGGATTGGACAAATTCTTCACTGACAGAAATCAAAATGAAAGATCTGACTGATAGAACAAGCACAATCAGAAATCAAATAGAAAGAATTACAAAAGACAAGACAAATGGATTTCGAACTCTAAAGATAAATATGAGTCCTAACAAAACAAGTTATGGTGCTCAAAAATTAGCATCACTAAAAAATCTTTTTCAGATATTCAAAAGAAGAAATGATCGATTAATCCGTAAATCACATTATTTTTTAAAATGGATCGTGGAAAGGATATACACGGATATCCTTCTAGAGAGCTTTCCATATATCATTAATCGTCTTACTAATAGTCTTTATAGGCCCATGATCATTATCAAACTTTTTCGTAAATTCAAAAAAAAATATATTTTTGATACAAAAGAGAAAAAGATAATTGAGCGTCTTTCAACTATACAAAAAAAACTTTCACCTTCGCGTATTCGTCATAAGATTCAGACGAAGTCGGGGGTTTCTTTTAAATTATCCCTCGTGTCACAGGCCTATGTATTTTACAAATTATCACAAACCCAGGTTATTAACTTGTATAAGTTAAGATCTGTCCTTCAATATGACGGAGCATCTTTATTTCTTAAGAATGAAATAAAAGATTCTTTTCGAAGACAAGGAATAATTTCTTACGAATTAAAGCATAATAAACTTCAGAATTCTGGAAGGAATCAATGGAAAAATTGGTTAAAGAGTCATTATCCATACGATTTCTCTGAGCAAAAATGGTCTAAATTAGTACCGCAAAAATGGCGAAATAGAGTCAATCAACATTGTAGGGTTGAAAATCAAAATTTAATCAAACGGGATTCATCTGAAAGAGAGGAAAAGGTTTCGTTATTGCTAAATAAAAATGATCATTTTCAAAAAATGTATAGATATGATCTTTTAGCATATCAATCGATTTATTATGAAGATAAGAAGGACTCATATAATTACAACATACATAAACCGAAATTTTTTGATATGGGGGCGAGTATCCCTATTACTCATTTTATAAGAAAAGATTTTTTTATGTATATAAAAAATCCAGATAGAAAATATTTGGATACGAAAGGTCTTTTTTATCTCAAAATGAATAAAGATAAAGAAATCAACCCATCCAATCAAAAAAAGAAAAGAAACCCCTTTGATTGGATGGGAATGAATGAAGAAAGACTAAATCGTCCTGTATCGAAGCCGATACCTTGGTTCTTCCCACAATTTGAGTTATTTTTTAATGTATATAAAATGAAACCGGGGTTTATACCAATCCATTCACTTCTTTTTCATTTGAATGAAGATGTTAGTCAAAAGAAAAATATCACTAAAAAGAAAAAAGGGGATCTTCTACTATCAAATGAAAAAGAAAAAAAAGATTTTGAATTAGAGAATCAAGAAGAAAAAAAAACCATAGGTCAAAGAGATCTCGCATCAGATGCCCAAAACCGAGGGAACCCCGAATCTGTTCTCTCAAACCAACAAAAATATATGGAAGAACTTTATACGAAATCAGATATGAAAATGGGTAGAACGAAAAAGAAATCCAAAAGCATTTGGACTTGGGAAATAGACTTAGATGCGTTCATGAAAGGATCTTTTGCTTTGCAATTGAAATGGCTGCTGAGTCCTTTGACTATGGAATTCTTCGATTATGCGCTGTCCGTACTTGAATGGGAAAAGGAAAGCAGAATGACAACAAAGTTTGGTTTCGTCTTTATTAAGAAGGAGGAGTTAACTCTGGATCCAATGCTAATCCGGGATTTGAATCTTTCAAAAATCCTAAAAGAGGGAATATTTATTATCGAACCCGTTCGTATACCTGTAAAACATAATGTAGAATTTCTTATGTATCAAACCATAAGGATTTCTTTGGTTCATGAGATTAAACAAAAAAAGAATCAAAAAAGATACAGAGAAATTATGGATAAGAATCATTTTGAGGAATCGATTGCAAGACACCAAATGATGACGAAAAATAGAAACAAAAATCATTATGATTTGCTTGTTCCTGAAAATCTTTTATCGTCTAGACGGCGTAGAGAATTGAGAATTCTAAGTTGTTTCAATTCAAGGAATAGTAATTGTGTGGATAAAAATGCAGTATTTTGCAATGGGAACAAGGTAAAAACCTGCGGTCAATTTTTGGATGAAAGCAAAGATCTTGATAGAGATAAAATGAAATTAATGAAATTAAAATTCTTTCTTTGGCCCAATTATCGATTAGAAGATTTAGCTTGTATGAATCGCTATTGGTTTGATACTAATAATGGTAGTCGTTTCAGTATGTTAAGGATACATATGTATCCACGATTGAAAATTGATTGATGATACAATTGTCTTATATATCCCCTACCCTATATATCGATATCGGGTGGATAAATAGCTGCGCATATGCCTTGTCTTACATCCTTTTTTGATACATGAATACTAATTCAATGACGTATCAATTAGATCATAAAATGAATCAATAAGGAAATTCGGATTGATTATTGTGTATACCAGATCAAAATACCTCGCATTATTATTACTGATCAGTCAAATTCATATTCGTAAAATAAAAATAGGAAATTAATAAAAAAATTGACGAAGTTATATATATTTGTATGGATTTCTATAGTTATGCCAAAAAATGAATTCATCTCGGTTATTTCGCAAGAAGAAAAGAAAGGGTCTGTTGAATTTCAAGTATTCTCTTTCACCAATAAGATACGGAGACTTAGCTCACATTTGGAATTACACAAAAAAGACTATTCATCTCAGAGAGGTCTACGGAAAATTTTGGGAAAACGTCAACGACTTCTGGCTTATTTTTTTAAAAAAAATAGAGTACGCTATAAAGAATTAATTAACCAATTGAATATTCGAGAGATAAAAAAACGTTAATTTGAATAATTCTTTTCTTTGATTTATTCGATCTTCAATTTTGATGAACTTCTTTTTGTTTTCAGCAATTCATGGAAGAAGAAATAAGGAAAAATTTTATGACTGGACCAGTTACAAGAAAAGATCTAATGATAGTCAATATGGGGCCTCAGCACCCATCAATGCACGGCGTTCTTCGACTCATTGTTACTTTAGATGGCGAAGATGTTGTTGACTGTGAACCAATACTGGGTTATTTGCACAGAGGAATGGAAAAAATTGCGGAAAACCGAACAATTATACAATATTTGCCTTATGTAACACGTTGGGATTATTTAGCTACTATGTTCACAGAAGCAATAACTATAAATGCACCAGAGCAATTAGGAAATATTCAAGTACCTAAAAGGGCTAGCTATATCCGAGTTATTATGTTGGAACTAAGTCGTATAGCTTCTCATTTATTATGGCTTGGACCTTTTATGGCGGATATTGGCGCACAAACCCCCTTCTTCTACATTTTCAGAGAAAGAGAATTGATATATGATCTATTCGAAGCTGCCACTGGCATGAGAATGATGCATAATTATTTTCGCATCGGAGGAGTCGCTGCTGATCTACCTTATGGCTGGATAGATAAATGTTTGGATTTTTGTGAGTATTTTTTAACAGCAATTGCTGAATATCAAAGGCTTATTACGCGAAATCCCATTTTTTTAGAACGAGTCGAGGGGGTAGGCATTATTGGCGGAGAAGAGGCAATAAATTGGGGATTGTCAGGACCAATGTTACGGGCTTCCGGAATACAATGGGATCTTCGTAAAGTTGATAATTATGAATGTTATGAAGAATTTGATTGGGAAGTTCAATGGCAGAAAGAGGGCGATTCATTAGCTCGTTATTTAATCCGAATTGGGGAAATGGTGGAATCCGTAAAAATTATTCAGCAAGCTCTAGAAGGAATTCCCGGGGGGCCCTATGAAAATTTGGAAAGCCGGCGCTTTAATATAGTAAGAGATCCTGAATGGAATAATTTTGAATATCGATTCATTAGTAAAAAGCCGTCTCCCGCGTTTGAGTTATCGAGACAAGAACTTTATGTAAGAGTCGAGGCCCCAAAGGGCGAATTGGGAATTTATTTGATAGGAGATCAGAGTTCTTTTCCGTGGAGATGGAAAATTCGCCCGCCGGGTTTTATCAATTTACAAATTCTTCCTCAGTTAGTTAAAAGAATGAAATTGGCTGATATTATGACAATACTAGGTAGCATAGATATCATTATGGGAGAAATTGATCGTTGAAATGATAATTAATACAACAGGAGTACAAGCTATTAATTCTTTTTCTATATTGGAATCCTTAAAAGAAGTCTATGGGACTCTATGGATACTTGTACCTATTTTGATTCTTATTTTGGGAATCACAATAGGTGTACTAGTAATTGTATGGTTAGAAAGAGAAATATCCGCAGGGATACAGCAACGTATTGGGCCTGAGTATGCTGGACCCTTGGGAATTCTTCAAGCTCTAGCAGATGGAACAAAATTACTTTTCAAGGAGAACCTTCTTCCAGCAAGAGGAGATGGGGGATTATTTAGTCTTGGACCCTCCATAGCAGTCATATCAATTCTACTAAGTTATTCAGTAATTCCTTTTAGCTATCGACTGATTCTAGTCGATCTCAGTAATGGTGTTTTTCTATGGATCGCCATTTCAAGTATTGCTCCCATTGGGCTTCTTATGTCAGGCTATGGATCAAATAATAAATATTCCTTTTTAGGTGGTCTACGGGCTGCTGCCCAATCTATTAGTTATGAAATACCATTAACTCTATGTGTGTTAGCAATATCTCTACGTGTGATTCGTTGAGGCATAAATTTTACACCATTTTCCTTTCGAGAGTGTTCTAAGAATGAACTAAACCAGATAGTTAGATGAGTGAAAGAAAACAGCTTTGAAATTCGCAGTAAAAAGATTGAGTCTCATTTCCTATGTACAAGAATTACGCCAAGGTTAATAGAAGCAAATAGAAGCAGTAAAGAAAAACTATTTACCCCAAGACAGGTGGATTTGTTATCATGGCTTGAAGCGGGCTAAACGGATCGATTCTTTGGAGTTCATGCTATCATCTATTACTATACATGACACGAATTGTCGAAGAGATTGAGCAAAACTGAGTGGATGGTTAGGAACACCAAGGTACACAAAGGATTAGTAATAGAGATTTTCTAAGTTCTCGGAAAAATTCCGCAAAAACGAAATAGTAATTGGGGCTTTAAATTTGTAGAAATGATCAAGTAGTACTCCCCAAAATTCCGATCTAGAGTATGCTGCTATCCACCGCTAAAGTGAATGACTATCAGGAACGAAGTAATCCTTTACTTTTTTTAGCAAAAAAAGAAATAAAAATAGAATGGAATTGCAAAATTTTTGATTATTCTTGCTGTCCAACTGTATTAAGAGAGCTACACTGCATGGTAATTGATTTTCGTAATCAAAAAGGATAGGACGAAATATCTATTACTATTTCTAAAAAGAGTGCTTTATGAAGGTTTAAAACGAAGTCTCAATAAAAAAACCGAAAAACAAAAAGTAAAGGATGAGAAAAATTCAGAAGCCCTTTAGTATAGCAGACAGAATTCCGTTGGTCTAATTCAGGACCTTTCGATTTCTTTTGACGCTATTTATCCTACAAAAATAGAAATAGAAAGATTAAATAATATCGAAGCAGTCCTTAGATTTATGTGGGACCCTCGAGGAGCCGTATGAGGTGAAAATCTCATGTACGGTTCTGTAATAGCGCTGATAACAGTGATCTTATCAGCGACTAGAATTATCTAACAGTTTAAGTACAGTTGATATAGTTGAGACACAGTCCAAATACGGTTTTTGGGGGTGGAATTTGTGGCGTCAACCTATAGGATTTCTCGTTTTTCTAATTTCTTCTCTAGCTGAATGTGAAAGATTGCCTTTTGATTTACCAGAAGCAGAGGAAGAATTAGTAGCAGGTTATCAAACAGAATATTCGGGTATTAAATTTGGTTTATTTTATGTTGCTTCCTATCTAAATCTACTAGTTTCTTCATTATTTGTAACAGTTCTTTACTTGGGAGGCTGGAATTTTTCTATTCCGTACATATTTGTTCCTGACCTTTTTGAAATAAATGCAAGGGATGGAGTCTTTGTAGCAACAATTGGTATTTTCATTACACTGGCGAAAACCTTTTTGGTCTTGTTCATTTCCATCACAACAAGATGGACGTTACCTAGACTGAGAATGGACCAATTATTAAATCTTGGATGGAAATTTCTTTTACCCATTTCGTTAGGTAATTTATTATTAACAACTTCTTCCCAACTCCTTTCACTATAATCTAAGCAAAATAGAATATTTTCTATTCACTAGTAACTAAATTGATAACTTGTCTCCAACAAGAGAAAGAAACAAACAAAAATTTTTTATCGATATTTAGGATATGTTCCCTATGGTAACTGGGTTCCTGAATTATGGTCAACAAACAGTACGGGCGGCTAGGTACATTGGTCAAGGTTTTTTGATTACCTTATCCCACGCCAATCGTTTACCTGTAACTATTCAATACCCTTATGAAAAATTGATCACATCAGAACGTTTTCGTGGTCGAATCCACTTTGAATTCGATAAATGCATTGCTTGTGAAGTATGTGTTCGTGTATGTCCTATAGATCTACCTGTTGTAGATTGGAAATTGGAAACAGATATTCGAAAGAAACGGTTACTTAATTACAGTATTGATTTTGGAATCTGTATATTTTGCGGTAATTGCGTTGAGTATTGCCCAACAAATTGTTTATCAATGACTGAAGAATATGAGCTTTCTACGTATGATCGTCATGAATTAAATTATAATCAAATTGCTTTAGGCCGTTTACCAATTTCAATAATTGACGATTACACAATTCGAACGATCTTGAATTGGCCTCAATTAAATAAAAAAGAAATACCTTGATTCATTTTTGATTACTAAGTTTTTTATTTTTAGTTATTTACAAAGAAAAATAACTAAACATAAAAACTATTGATCTGAGTGGTTCATGAAAATGGAGGATTTCCTTGAAAATTTTTTTTAATGTAATGGTTTCAACTATATTCGAACTAGCCTTTCAGATAAAGAACGTGATTAGTCTACTAACCACACCGACATCAATTCGCATGCTGCATTCAACTAGGTAAATAGATCAACTTAACTTATTTTCTCCTGGTCAGTTCAATAAGATCATGAAAGAGTCCGATTTTTATATCTTTTTTCATCGAATGGATTTACCTGGACCAATACATGATTTTCTTTTAGTCTTTCTGGGATCAGGTCTTATAGTAGGAGGCCTAGGGGTGATATTATTTACCAATCCAATTTTTTCTGCTTTTTCGTTGGGATTGGTTCTTGTTTGTATATCTTTATTCTATATTCTAGCAAACTCTCAGTTTGTAGCTTCTGCACAACTCCTTATTTACGTAGGAGCTATAAATGTTTTAATAATATTTGCTGTAATGTTCGTCAACGGGTTAGAATATGACAAAAATTTCCGTCTTTGGACTCTTGGGGACGGAATTACTTTGTTAGTTTGTACCAGTATTTTTGTTTTATTAATTAGTAGTATTCTAAATACGTCCTGGTACGGAATTATTTGGACTACAAAATTCAACCAGATTATAGAACAAGATTTGATAAATAATAGTCAACAAATTGGAATTCATTTATCAACAGATTTTTTTCTCCCGTTTGAACTCATTTCTATAATTCTTTTAGTTGCTTTGATAGGTGCAATTGCCGTGGCCCGTCAATAAAATGAAAAATCTTGAAAAGTATCCTTCCAAAGTAAACGTTATTCCGTTTTCTCGTATTTCTTCAATTCTATTTTCATTTATGTATACTATAATAGAAAATAGAAAAGTCAATCTATTACTACCATCTTTCTTTGCTCCGTATTTTTTTGTTATATTCGAGTGAATTAAATTCTTGTTCATATTGAAATGAAATAAATCAAGATTGATAAGGAGTTGCTCAATGATGCTCGAACATGTACTTGTTTTGAGTGCCTATTTATTTTCGATCGGTATCTATGGATTAATCACAAGCCGAAATTTAGTTCGAGCTCTTATGTGTCTGGAACTTATATTGAATGCGGTGAATCTAAATTTCGTAACATTTTCTGACTTTTTTGATAGTCGTCAATTGAAAGGAAACATTTTCTCCATTTTTGTTATGGCGATTGCCGCCGCTGAAGCAGCTATTGGGCTGGCTATTGTTTCGGCAATTTATCGTAACAGAAAATCAACTCGTATTAATCAATCGAATTTGTTGAATAAGTAGTATTATTTTTGATAATATTAGTATTATAGAAATTTGAATAGTTAGCAATTCAAATTAGATTACTAGATATGTAGAATCTTCAAAAAACTCAGAAATCAAAGTATTTTGTACCTCTTTTCAAAACCGACCCAGAAAAAGTTGATTCGGCAAATTCTGGTGAATCATCGATTCGTCTGGTCTTTAAATAGATAATTCATTTACATACAATACATGGTTATACTAGATCGAAAATTCATGAGATTCAAAAACAGGTATAGATCCAATGTCACATTCCGTAAAGATTTATGATACATGTATAGGATGTACTCAATGTGTCCGAGCCTGCCCCACAGATGTATTAGAAATGATACCTTGGGACGGGTGTAAAGCTAAACAAATAGCTTCCGCCCCAAGAACAGAGGACTGTGTTGGTTGTAAGAGATGCGAATCCGCCTGTCCAACCGATTTTTTGAGTGTTCGGGTTTATTTGTGGCATGAAACAACCCGCAGTATGGGTCTAGCTTATTAATACGTTCCAGAAAACTCCAATCGAATCCCTTTGATTTTTTTATCGACAAAAACCCGCGCTCGAACTAAAACGAAATAAAAAATCTATATTTTATTTTCGGCTTATTCGAGTACGGGTTTTTTAGTCCAAGTGTATTTTGTCTTTACCATGAATTTTTTTCCTTGGTTAACCTTAATTGTCGTTTTGCCTATATTTGCGGGTTCATTCATTTTCTTTCTACCTCATAGGGGCAATAAGGTAATTAGATGGTATACTTTGTGTATATGTATTTTAGAATTCCTACTAACAACCTATGTATTCTGTTATCATTTCCAGCCAGACGACCCATTAATACAACTGGCCGAAGATTATAACTGGATTCGCTTTTTTAATTTCCACTGGCGATTGGGAATAGATGGGCTTTCTATAGGACCCGTTTTACTGACGGGATTCATCACGACTTTAGCTACTTTAGCGGCTTGGCCGGTTACTCGGGATTCCCGATTATTCCATTTCTTGATGTTAGCAATGTATAGTGGTCAAATAGGATTATTTTCTTCTCGAGACCTTTTACTTTTTTTTCTAATGTGGGAATTAGAATTAATTCCCGTTTATCTACTTTTATCCATATGGGGAGGAAAGAGGCGTCTCTATTCAGCGACAAAGTTTATTTTGTACACTGCAGGGGGTTCCATTTTTTTGTTAATGGGAGTTCTGGGTATTGGGTTATATGGTTCTACCGAACCAACATTAAATTTGGAAGCGTTAACTAATCAATCGTATCCAGCGGGATTAGAAATAATATTCTATATTGGATTTCTTATTGCTTTTGCTGTCAAATTGCCGATTATACCTCTACATACATGGTTACCAGATACCCATGGAGAAGCACATTACAGTACTTGTATGCTTTTAGCCGGAATCCTTTTAAAAATGGGAGCCTATGGGTTGGTTCGGATCAATATGGAATTATTACCTCACGCTCATTCTATATTTTCTCCTTGGTTGGTGATAGTAGGCACAATACAAATAATCTATGCAGCTTCAGCATCTCTGGGTCAACGTAATTTAAAAAAGAGAATAGCATATTCCTCTGTATCTCATATGGGTTTCATAATTATCGGAATTAGTTCTATAACTGATACGGGATTCAACGGGGCCATTTTACAAATAATCTCTCATGGATTTATTGGTGCTGCGCTTTTTTTCCTAGCAGGAACTAGTTATGATAGAATACGTCTTGTTTATCTCGACGAAATTGGCGGAATAGCCGTTTCAATGCCAAAAATATTCACCCTCTTCACTACTTTTTCAATGGCTTCCCTTGCGTTACCGGGCATGAGTGGTTTTTTTGCCGAATTAATAGTCTTTTTTGGAATAATTACCAGTCAAAAATTTTTTTTAATGTCAAAAGTCCTAATTACTTTTGGCATGGCAATTGGAATGATATTAACGCCTATTTATTTATTATCTATGTTACGGCAAATGTTCTATGGATACAAGTTATTAAATAGTGCAAACTCTTCTTTTTTTGATTCGGGTCCGAGAGAGTTATTTGTTTCACTAGTTATCTTTCTACCAGTAATAGGTATTGGCATTTACCCCGATTTCGTTCTCTCATTATCGGTTGAGAAGGTACAAGCTATTCTATCTAATTTTTTTTATAGATAGTTTTAATTAAAAAAACTTTTTTACGTAACGCAAAAACGAATTGGAATTTGAATCGGATAGTTTGACGTTTGTGAGAACCATTTGAATCACTATACTACTTGATTGAAATGGTTCTCGACGAGGCCTGCTTCTTTTTATATGTATATGGGATATACCCTGTTCTGTGGTTGTATTCGTCAGGTTAGGTCCTTTCTTCAATTCAATTTTTTAATAAAAATGAACCATAACTATGTAATCCTATTCCTAATAGATTGACCCCAAAATAGCATATCCAAATTATAAGAAATCCTATAGAAGCCACAATCGCAGAATTTTCACTTTTCAAATTTATATTTGTTTTAATATGCAAATAAATCGCGAATATGGTCCAAGTAATGAATGCCCACGTTTCCTTTGGGTCCCAATTCCAATAGGATCCCCACGCTTCATTAGCCCATACTGCTCCTGAAAGAATACCTATGGTTAAAAAGATAAATCCTAGACCAATACCACGTGAACTCCAATGATCTAATTGTTCAATTAACTGGGACCTATAATAATTCCTAAGAGAAAAGACATAGGTGCCTTGTAAAATGTTGTTTTCTTCATTCGTGGATTGGATCTTCTCAAAGAACAAGGACTCGTTTAATAAAAGTTTTCTTTTACCAAAAGGAGTTATAGTGTTTTGAAATGTAATGGCTAGAAGAGCTACTGATAATAATGATCCACATAAAAGAGCTGCATAAGCCAATATCATCATACTTACATGCATCATTAACCACTGGGATTGGAGAGCAGGTACTAAAATTGTGGGTTGTTTCATTTGGGCTAAAAAGCCCGAAGTAGCAAAGCCCTGGGTAAAAATAGCACCAGGTGCCGTTATTGCACTTAACATTTTTTTCTGTTTTTTAA